ATATAATTGCAGCAATTGCAATTTTGTTTTTTTTTTTCAGAAAAAAAAATCAATCTGATTATTTTATTCTAAAACAAAATAGAAAATAATGCAGATAAATGGAAGGGTGAAAGAAAGAAAAACAAGAAAAAAAAAATATCAATGATATATGATTCCAATATGTAAGGTCTATGATTCATTTTATAAAAGCCAATGAATGTAATAAAGCATCAATAGAGATTGATCTATAATTAAATGAATCTATTCATAGAATAAAAAATCAAGAGTCCGGAGCCAATAAAGACTGAGAAAATTGACTCAATAACAAATTTCATTCAATTTGATTTTATTCAGGACTCCATTGTAAAAGTAGGACCTAACCATTAATTGGGAAGTGATGGGGACGACGGAACCAATAAATCAGTACTGATTTATTGGGCAGGATGGCGAAAGAAAAGAAAGGAACCAGTAGACAATTCATTTCTATTTAGTCTTTATTCTAAAAGCTAATGGATTACTTCCACAAATGAAATAATTATTGAAATAGTAAAATAATTATTGAAATAGTAAATATTCGCCCGCGGAGGTTTTTATGTTATTAAATTTAATAATTTTAAACAAAACAATCTGATAACATATTGACTATATAAAATATAACATATTGACTATATAAAATATATAAATAGAATGAAAACCAAAAATCGAATACATAGTCATATAAAATTCGATAGAATAGAAAATAGAATAATACAAAAATATAAAAATTTCTAATAATACAAATTTATAATAACAGGAGAAATCCCACAAAATACCATGCTTTAGTATAGTATATTATTACATGTATATTTTTTTAATCATTTCATTCGCGAGGAGCTGGATGAGAAGAAACTCTCATGTCCGGTTCTGTAGTAGGGATGGAATTGATAAACGACCATCTACTATAACCCCAAAAGAACCAGATTCCGTAAGCAACATAGAGGAAGAATGAAAGGAATGTCTTATCGAGGTAATTGTATTTCTTTCGGTAGATATGCTCTTCAGGCACTTGAACCCGCTTGGATTACATCTAGACAAATAGAAGCGGGACGACGGGCAATGACAAGAAATGCGCGCCGCGGGGGAAAAATATGGGTACGTATATTTCCTGACAAACCCGTTACTGCAAGACCTACGGAAACACGTATGGGATCGGGGAAAGGATCCCCCGAATATTGGGTAGCTGTCGTTAAACCTGGCAGAATACTTTATGAAATGGGCGGAGTAACAGAAAATATAGCTAGAAAGGCTATTTCAATAGCAGCATCAAAAATGCCTATACAAACTCAATTCATTATTTCGAGATAGGAATAGAAAAACCAAAGGAAAAAGTCCTTTAGGATTAAAAAAACAAAAATCGAACGTTTATTTTTTTTTTTGAACAAAAATATTTCTTTTTTTTTGCTCTTTGCATTGAAATAACAGATTAAAAAAATGATATGATCCAATCTCAGACCCATTTGAGTGTAGCAGATAACAGTGGAGCCCGAAAATTAATATGTATTCGAATCATGGGGACTAGTAATCGGCGATATGCACATATCGGTGACATTATTGTTGCTGTAATCAAAGAAGCCGTACCAAATTCACCTCTAGAAAGATCCGAAGTAATCAGAGCTGTAATTGTACGTACTTGTAAAGAACTCAAACGTGACAACGGCATAATAATAAGATATGATGACAATGCTGCAGTTGTCATTGATCAAGACGGAAATCCAAAAGGAACTCGAATTTTTGGTGCAATCGCCCGGGAATTGAGACAGTTAAATTTCACTAAAATAGTTTCATTAGCACCTGAAGTATTGTAAGATAAAACATTGTAAGATATAAGATGAGACCCCGATATAGTTATAGTATTTGAATGGAATTAATTAAAGTAAATTAGAATAAATTAGAAAATTAATTAAAATTAAAAAAAATTAATTAAAAATGAAAGAAATTAGTAGATTGGAGTTCATGCATATACCTCTAAAATAATAAAAAAAATGAATTCATATGATAAAAAGAAAACAAACAAAAAAAAGAAAAATATGTTGATTATATCAAAATTATGAGGCACCAATAAATTTAGTTTATCATGGGGAGAGACACTATTGCTGACATAATAACCTCTATACGAAATGCGGACACGGATAGAAAAGGAACTGTCCGACTAGCATTTACTAACATCACCGAAAAAATTATTAAAATACTTTTGCAAGAAGGTTTTATTGAAAATGTGAGGAAACATCAGGAAGGTAAGAAATTTTTTGTTGTTTTAACTCTACGACATAGAAGAAATAGGAAAGGGTCGTATGGAACTAATCTAAATTTAAAACGAATAAGTCGGCCCGGTCTACGAATCTATTCTAACTATCAAAAAATTCCTAGAATTCTAGGCGGGATGGGGATTGTAATTCTTTCTACCTCTCGGGGTATAATGACAGACCGAGAGGTTCGACTAGAAAAAATCGGTGGAGAAATCTTGTGTTATATATGGTAATCTTTCCTCTCGGATATCCAAATTTTATCCGGACTTCCTGTTTGTGAAAAAAAAAAAAAAAAAATAGAAAGAAGAAAGAAAAGGGTTCTAATATTATTTTTATTATTTTTCCTGCATTATATTAATTGATACTTGATACTTCACGAAGTTTTAGCTGGAATGAAAGAATAAAAATAGAGTCAAGTCAAGAGGGTTTAATTGTTGAATCACTTACTAATGGTATCTCTCAAGTTTGTTTCGATAATGAAAATCGGATTTTAGGTTCTGTTTCAGAAAAAATACGACATAGTTTTGTTTTATCCGTAGACTACTAAGGCATAGAGTAAAAATAAAAATGGAAGTAAACCGATATGATTCGACCAGAGAACGTCTAATCTATAGACTACACAACAAAAATTCGAATGATTAGGTAGTTTTTTTTTTCAACTTCCATATTCCTTTCATTTTCATAGAGATATAATTCCAGATTGGAAAATTTAACGAAACTTATTTTCTTCAAAAACACATCTATATTCAAAATTAAGGAATGACAAATATGAAAATAAGGGCCTCCGCTCGTAAAATTTGTGAAAAATGCCGACTAATACGTAGACGGGGACGAATTAGAGTAATTTGTTCCAATCCGAGACATAAGCAAAGACAAGGCTAGTCCTTCGAAACCGGGACTCTTTATCTTCTTTATCTTTAAGGCATCCGATATATAAATAAAAAAAAAAGATTTATTTTGACATGAAATGGATATATCCATAGACACCTGGCTTCTATTTATAAGATGATAACATAAAATATGGCAAAACCTTTACCTAGAATTGGTTCGCGCAGGAATGGCCGTATTAGTTCACGTAAGAATGCGCGTAAAATACCAAAAGGAGTTATTCATGTTCAAGCAAGTTTCAACAATACTATTGTGACGGTTACAGACGTACGGGGGCGGGTGATCTCATGGTCTTCCGCCGGAATGTGCGGGTTCAGGGGCACAAGAAGAGGGACACCATTTGCTGCTCAAACCGCAGCTGGAAATGCTATTCGGACAGTAGTGGATCAAGGTATGCAACGAGCTGAAGTCATGATAAAAGGCCCCGGTCTCGGACGAGATGCGGCATTAAGAGCTATTCGTAGAAGTGGTATATTATTAAGTTTCGTCCGGGATGTAACTCCTATGCCACATAATGGCTGCAGGCCCCCTAAAAAACGACGTGTGTAAAAATCTAAACATTGTAAACATTGTAAAAATATAAACATTGAAGAGATTTCAAGAGAAATAAATAATTCAATGCTTTGATCAAAAATAACAAACATTCTTATGGTTCGAGAGAAAGTAACAATATCTACTCGGACACTACAGTGGAAGTGTGTTGAATCAAGAGCCGACAGTAAACGTCTTTTTTATGGACGCTTTATTATGTCTCCGCTTATCAAGGGTCAAGCGGACACAATAGGCATTGCGATGCGAAGGGGTTTGCTTGGAGAACTAGAAGGAACGTGTATCACACGCGCAAAATCTGAGAAAATACCACACGAATTTTCTACTCTAGCAGGGATTCAAGAATCAGTACATGAAATTTTAATGAATTTGAAAGAAATTGTATTGAGAAGCAATTTGTATGGAACTTGTGACGCGTCTATTTGTGTCAAAGGCCCTGGATATGTAACTGCTCAAGATATCATCTTACCACCTTCGGTGCAAATCGTTGATAATACACAGCATATAGCTATTCTAACGGAACCAATTGACTTGTGTATTGGCTTACAAATCGAAAGGACTCGTGGCTATTGTATAAAATCGCCAAATAACTTTCAAAATGGAAGTTATCCAATCGATGCTGTATTCATGCCCGTTCGAAATGTGAATCATAGTGTTCATTCTTATGGAAATGGGAATGAAAAGCAAGAGATACTTTTTCTAGAAATATGGACAAATGGGAGTTTAACTCCTAAAGAAGCACTTCATGAAGCCTCTCGGCATTTGATTGATTTATTTATTCCTTTTTTACAGGCAGAAGAAGAAAACTTACATTTAGAAAAAAGCCAACATAAGGGTACTTTACCCCTTTTTACTTTTCATAATAAATTGGCTAAACTAAAGAAAAATCAACAAGAAATAGCATTGAAATATATTTTTATTGACCAATCAGAATTGACTCCTAAGATTTATAATTGTCTCAAAAAGTCCAATATACATACATTATCGGACCTTTTAAATAAGAGTCAAGAAGACCTTATGAAAATTAAGGATCTTTGCATAGAAGATGTCAAAGAGATATTGAGAATTCTAGAAATAGAAAAGCATTTCGCAATTGATTTTGCAAAGAATCAAATTTAAATCCATTGGATTTATGGTTATTATCATTTTTTTTTTTCTAATTTCTAAATAATCTAAATAAAGAAAATGAATTTGAAATCTTTAAGACAATCTATAATATATTCGCAAAAAAATAGATAAAAAATTGAATTGAATAGATGTTATCTAGGGAAAATTCAATTTGAAGCGACTATCCCCTAG